CTATACTTGTTTGTCTTTGTACCTAGACAAGATAGTCAGTATCCCGAAAAAAAAAAAGGACCCCGTTGCTTTTGCTTTATGATTTATCATTCCCATAGAATTCATAGATAGAAGTTAATCAGTAACGGAAGGTATTAAGTTCAATATCTGCGTTTGTCCGAATCTTTTTAATAAACAATCAAGTTACATATGTAATCGATGCATTTTGTTTGAACTTCATTTTTAGGTATTTCATGTTTGGCTCTAATGAATAATTGTAAATTAAGGATTGAGACAGGGGTGATTCATACATTTTATTCACTTTGCTTTTTACTTTCATAACAAGATTATAGAAAGATTACTGAATCTCAAGTCAAACAAAATACGAAAATACATATATAAAATGAGGAAATGCATAGCCTATATGTATATATTGTTATCGCTCTATTTCAGTGACAGTCGTTTTTCTTTGTTCAAAAATGTGAAAAAATTTGTGATCTCTTAAATTTGAAAATTTAAATATTTAACATAGAATATCTATAAGAGTGACAATTGTTCACTCTATCTGATAGATAGGAAAACCCTCTTATTTTCGATTATGATTTTATCAATTAGATAAAAGAATAAGGACTTAAATCTTCCCTTACAGCAGTCTTTTTTATTCATCTCATGAGAAAAAAAAGAAATTTTATTTATTATTTGATCTATCTATCTGCTTTAAATCATTGATGATTCAATTCCAAAAGAAATATAAATTTCTCTCTTTTATGATGATCGAATGCGGTTCTTATTGTAAAACTTTATTCAAATAATGATGTCAAAGTAGGAAACTTAATTATAAATTAAATATTTTGAATGATTTCTTATGAGTTGAATCTTTAGTACTTAAAAAAGTGTAAGATTGGTGAATCTATCCTATTGAGTTACTTGAAGATACAGATATTCAAAAAGAATTCATTTATTTGTCTTATTTATTATTTTTTTTTTATGGTGTTTATATAAAAATAATAATAATATAAAATAAAAAAAATCTTGTATTTATACAATAAAATATAGGGTTAAGTTGAATTCTTGTTAAAACTTCTTCAAAAAAACATATATCCATCTATATAGAAGAATAAAGGTATAGATGACTATGTACCGATTGAACCAATGATTATTCATGATTCCATAATGGAATCAATTCCATACTGACTCCAAATTAGAGAAATGTTATGGTAAAACTTCGTTTGAAACGATGTGGTAGAAAGCAACGTGCGACTTGAAGGACACGATCCGTTGTGGATTATTACATCCACCATTTTATACAGGAATAAAGGTGCTCTTGACTCGACATCGTTTGTTCTGTTCCACTAGAACCCCTCTTTTTTTGGGGGTTGTAATGTAAATAGTCCATGATGGAGCTCGAGTAGAAAGTATTGATTCATTTCTCAGGAGCAAGGATCTAGGGTTAATGCCAATCAATAAATTGGAACAACTTCGTAAGTATATCTTCGATATAGAAATTGAAAGGGTTCCAAGTTTCCAATCCCAAAGTAAAATTTCTTGGAATTGATTAAACTCTTTCGATATAAAGTGTATCACGTGGGAATCAACCGTTTGTATGATTCTTTGATAGAAATAAATCACAAAAAAAGGTATGTTGCTGCCATTTTGAAAGGATTAAGAATCACCGAAGTTATGTCTAAACCCAATGATTTAGAACAAAGAAAAGATAAAGGATCCCAGAACAAGGAAACGCCCTTTCAACTGTCTCAAGAACTGGACCAGAATAAAAATCCAAATAGATTTTAAATGAGACAAACAAAAAGGAAGGGGGTTTAAAGACCACTCAATAAATGAAATGCCTAAAGATTTTCCTTTGAGGTAGTTGAGAGTTATCCAACTTGAGTTATGAGTACGAATGATTTTTTTTTTCAGGAAGGAAGAAGAAAAAAGGACTTAAATCATAATCTAATTGATTTGATCATTTTATAGATCCATTTGCCGTTGTAATTCTATACATAAATAGAAATAAAACTTCGAATCATTTTTTCTCGAGCCGTACGAGGGGAAAACTTCCTATACGTTTCTAGGGGGGGTATTATTCATCTACATCTATCCCAATGAGCCGTCTATCGAATCGTTGCAATTGATGTTCGATCCCGAAGAGAAGGAAGATATCTTCGGAAGGTGGGTTTTTATGATCCGATAAAGAATCAAACTTATTTAAATGTTCCTGCTATTCTATATTTCCTTGAAAGGGGTGCTCAACCTACAGAAACAGTTCAGGATATTTTAAAGAAGGCGGGGGTTTTTAAGGAATTTCGCCCTAATCAAACAAAATTTAATTAAGGAAATACAAAAAGTGGGGGAGTGATGACTCGTATATAGTTTTATATAACCTTTCTCTACTTTTTTTTTTATTTCCTCTTTTGTTTTATTCGTACCTATTCATTACTCCCATAAAATCTCATGTTCTATAACAAGAAAACCTTAAATTATTGATCCTAGAAATATAAAATTTTGGCAGTCTCTTCAA